TGTTTGATTCCAAATTCAGAGCAATGCCTATTGTACCCTCTTCAAATTCTACTAATTCCCCTGCCATTACTTCATCAAGACCATGAATACGAGCAATGCCATCGCCTACTTGAAGTACGGTGCCGGTATTCACAATCGTGACTTCTCGATTATATTGTTCAATACGTTCACGGATAATATTACTAATTTCGTCGGCTCGAATGGTTACCATTAGTGTCTCTTAATTCTTTTTCGGAAACAAAGGGAGAAAAAAAAAAAATAATGCCTACAGTAAAAGGGCTAATCAGTTATTTCTTTCATGGCCCCGAGCATGCCAATATTAGCACTGATGGTGCGTAAATGTAACTCGCTGTTCGAACAACTATTCAGAGTTCCTAGAGCTCCTTGTAAGGCTTGTTGGAAAACTCGCTGTCGGACCTGATTAATTGCTCTTTGTTGTTCAAAATGAATGGTTTCATTTTTGTAATTTTCTAATCGTTCCAAATTCTCATAAGTGGCATTAATCAAATTCTGTTTTTCTCGTTCTATCTCAGAGTATCCATTCACTCGAAACTCATCTGCTTCCATTTCCACTTTCCGTAAGCGAGCCCGGGCTTTTTCGAGCTGCTCAATAGCTCCTCCGCGTAGTTCTTCTGAATTTCGAATAGTACTCAGAATCCTCTGTTTTCGATTATCTAATAAATCACTTAATGAAAGTAGATTATTTTCCCATTCATTTCACAACTTCACTTCCATGATCTCTTCCCGAACCAAACATGAATCTTTCGATTCATTTGGCTCTCACGCTCAGTTACTTATGTTATGAGCATTCCCATATCTTTTAATGTAATGAGCCTACCCTCTCTTCTCTGTTCGTATTCCAAGATATGGAAACTGATACAAGACCAGAATATTCAGAGGACTCTTCCGACCAGACAAAAAAAATCTGTAATTGTCAGCAAAGTTGTTTTTTTTTCTTCAAATCCAAAAAATTCTTCTTATTTTATACATAGGTCGTCGATTCAGCATTGGATAAAAAAAGGGCGAGACACCCATTTTTCCAGTAAATGGTTCAAATCATTTTATCGATATGAGTGTTCTATATCGGATAAATTGCCAACTATTCATTTTGAAACCATCTCCGTACTAACGTAGTGGTAGAAAGAGTACCATGTTGTGCCTGGACTTCAGGCGGTTTAGCTTTAACCATGTTAATGGTCCCACATTATTGGTTGATAGAGAATCAAAGTTGATTTACCAATGAGTCACGAAATGCTATGGTTCTTACATATGATTTCTTAATTTATTCAGAAGTAATTCGTCGAGATCGTGCACCTTTCTTCCCTATTTATAAATAAAAAAAAAAAAGAAAGTGCAGCCGGTTGGATCCAGCCTATTCTTGAAATACACAACTCGCACACACTCCCTTTCCAAAAAAGATCAATACGCCAAGCACTACACTTAGATTTATTAGATTTGTTGCTAAAATATCGGTATTCAACCCGAAACTCCCGGCGGATGGCCAGTAACCCAAGGAAACGAAAGAATCGGTTACATTTTTCATATGCTCTCCTCTTATAGATAGGACTAACAAAATCGAACAGAGTTCTTTTTGTATCACTTCGTCCCGTTTTTTTATTATTGATTTCTTTTTTTTATTAATTGACTTATTTTAAATATGAATATATTCATTTCATTTGAAATCATTTTCAAATTTCAAAAATGGATTCTTTATTATTATTTTATTTCAATTGAAGTTCCCAATAAGATACTTATTAGGTCCCCGGTTTCATGTCAATTGCGAAATACCTGACACGCTTCCTAAAAGTCAAAAGGGGTTTCCATTAAATTAAGGACGGGAAGTGAGAAAGCGAGTGGATCTACTAATTCCTCATCCTCAAATCAGGCCTTCCCCGGAGTATTGTCTCAACGAAGAAGTGGAGTGAAGTTTTGATATAATTCGAAGAAGCAAGCGGTAAGTCGACGGCAATAAAATAAGAAAAGAAGTACGTATTTTCACGTTTATAGAATAGGATTAAACAAAAGGATTCGCAAATAAAAGCGCTAATGCCACGACCAGTCCGTAAATTGTTAAAGCTTCCATAAAAGCCAGACTAAGCAATAAAGTACCTCGTATTTTACCCTCTGCTTCTGGTTGTCTCGCGATACCTTCTACGGCTTGGCCCGCAGCAGTACCTTGACCAACTCCAGGTCCAATAGAAGCAAGCCCTACGGCCAATCCAGCAGCAATAACGGAAGCGGCAGAAATCAGTGGATTCATGGTAAGTTCCTCGCACCAAAATAAAGAAATGGTTAATGATACAATCAACCAATGAATTATTACTTATTATTCCATCACTAAGATCCACCCGGTCAAAGTAACTAAGAACTCCGAATTGAAGTGATGATATACTGAATCATCAGAACTACTTCGATATCTCGTTTTTAGTTCCTATCCATGGAGTCTTTGGAAATCCATACGGTTCTAGTTCTTCCATTTCTTTGTTCCGAACCATTCTTT